GAAGAAGTATGTATAAAAGTATTTGCTCCAAGGAGGAATCCTAGAATTCCGTCTGTTTTCTGGGTTTGGAAAAGTGCGGATTTTCAAGAAAGAGAATCTTATGATATGTTGGGAATCTCTTATGATAATCATCCACGTCTGAAACGTATCTTAATGCCGAAAAGTTGGATAGGGTGGCCCTTACGTAAGGATTATATTGCCCCCAATTTTTATGAAATACAAGATGCTTATTGAATAATAAGAAACCAATCTTCAATGGTATAACTCCAGATAGTAAAAGAATATTTGTTTGTTCTCTTATAGATCCAGAGAGTTATTGAAATTTCATTTATATTATTATGGCTATATAGACTAAAAAAAGACAATTAGAGGATTCGTTGGATTCTCAATTTGGAAGATATTTATTTCCTACGAGTCGAGCTAATGCTAATAGGATAAACTAAACCAGTTCGGTGTCATAAACTTTGTATCGCGCACATAGCTTAGATGAGCTATAGAAAGTAACTTAAAAGGAAAGAAATGCAGAAATAGAATATGATATGAAAGAAAAAAAAGAAATACAAACGGGATCGGAGTCTGTTTCTACTCCATCTGAAAGAAATCTTGAATATTCCCACCCACCCTTCAACCCCACTATACTTTATAAGTCTTTTAACCAACTGATTGAACTTTTCGAATCTCTATGACGTATTAACATTCTTTTTGACCGAGAGGAGACACACTCTGAACAAATAAAAAAAAAAAAGAGAATCGAATTTTGTTCTTTTCCATATTTTACACTTTAGAATATATATTCTTTACTCATTCATATTAGAATATATATTTTTTACTCATATAAAAGGACGGGACTCTATATCCAGACACCTAGATAAATATGTATACTCTATAATGAGTATACATATAATAAATATATATTATATGTTGGTCTATAGCAATTAATTTAATTAAGTTTAAGTTGTAAATATAGATATAGATACTCATAAACAAATTAATCATGTGCCGAGAACCAGATTTGAACTGGTGACACGAGGATTTTCAGTCCTCTGCTCTACCAGCTGAGCTATCCCGACCATTTCCGAACCATTTCCGATACACCATCTTCGTCATTTTACTAAACGACTTAGGTCTATGTCAATTTAAAAACAAGGATTTCGTACGTTTCTAATGTATGTGTATCATATCTATCACAACACTTGTGAAAAGCAAAAAAGTCAACCCAGATACATTTGTGAAAGAATCAAATGAACGAAAAAGATAAAGAATTTTTTTCTAAGATATATAAAGTCCCACGGATTTTTTTGGGGATAGAGGGACTTGAACCCTCACGATTTCTAAAGTCGACGGATTTTCCTCTTACTATAAATTTCCTTATTGTCGATATTGACATGTAGAATGGGACTCTATCTTTATTCTCGTCCGATTAATCAGTTATCTATCAGACTATGGAGTACGTTATTTATTTGATCAATTGATTTGATCAATTAATATTCGATCCTTTCTTCAACTTAGAATTGATTCAGAACTACTTTACTTTATTTATAAAAAAATGAAAAAAAAAAGATACAAGAAAAATATAGATACAGGTTTGGGTCGCTCGTCATTAATTATTTGTATTTGAGATAGTATTTCAGTACGTGGATCTATGTATATTAGTGTTATCTTTTATTTTATCACTTTATCTTTTCTGGAGTTTTAATAGAAGGATTCCTTTATGCAACGCAATCAACTCCATTTGTTAGAACAGCTTCCGTTGAGTCTCTGCACCTATCCTTTATTTATTTTGATTCTGTCTTTATGAACCTTTGTTGTTTTTTTGTTTTCGAAAAACAGGATTTGGCTCAGGATTGCCCATTTTTTATTCCAGGGTTTCTCTGAATTTGAAAGTTATCACTTAGTAAGTTTCCATACCAAGGCTCAATCCAATTAAGTCCGTAGCGTCTACCAATTTCGCCATATCCCCCCCCTCTTTATTTGTTTTGAGATTAAGATCTTATTATTATGTTATGTCATGCCCTTTTTTTCTTTCATTTTTCTTCTACCGGAACTGTAGAATTCATTAGATACTGATTCCTGTAAAAGTCTTTCTTTCCTCCTCTTTTTTTATTTGATTTCTTATCTATTCTCTTTCATCTCTATCGTAGAACCATATTTGGTCTAATCAGAAATGATTCTATCATTTCTGTATCCACAATTCAATATGGATGTATATATATAGCATATTTTTTCTATATTATACCATATTTTTCCTATATGCCTCTCCTTCTATCATTTTGATCATGCAATTTGGAATACTCGAAGGGTCAATTCTTTTCTTTTAATTCTTTATCTTTTACATTATATATATATATTATTTCTTTGTCTACATTCATATTAATTCTGAATAACTAAGAATGAAAAGTTAATAGCTAAGATTCTTGCAGTTTACTAAATTTCTATGGATGTACAATTTATGTTATGCGAGCCCGCTTAGCTCAGAGGTTAGAGCATCGCATTTGTAATGCGATGGTCATCGGTTCGACTCCGATAGCTGGCTTTTTTTTCTATTTGTTTGAGTTTTTACGTGATTGATAATGTCTTTTTTAAATTAAAGTGAAAAGACTTCTTTCTTTTTTTCCAAAGGTTACCGATTATTATGTCGTAGGAATGTAAAGTTCTAAAGAATTGTTAGAGTAGTTAAATCTCCGCAAAACAAATCAAGAAAAAGAAAAGGACCCTTCTCTTTTCCTATATACATTCTTTGTGTATATATAAGGTATATATAAGGTATATATAAGAAAGTTCGAATATTAATACAACCCATCTCAGTATTCTTTATAGTATAATTCGAATACTTCAGTAGATTTGACTTCATTTATTATATTTATCCTTTAGTTCTAGTTCAGTTTGAATTTAGGTTTATGTAATTTCAATAAAATAAAATAGGGCAAATTAGGAGTATTTATGTCACGTTACCGAGGACCTCGTTTCAAAAAAATACGCCGTTTGGGGGCTTTACCGGGATTAACTAGTAAAAGTCCTATAGCCAGGAGTGCTTTTTCGCGCTCTGGTAAAAAATCTCAATATTGTATTCGTTTAGAAGAAAAACAAAAATTGCGCTTTCATTATGGTCTTACAGAACGACAATTACTGAAATACGTTCGTATCGCCGCAAAAGCCAAAGGACCGAAGGGTCGGGTTTTACTACAATTACTTGAAATGCGTTTGGATAATATCCTTTTTCGATTAGGTATGGCGTCAACTATTCCTCAAGCCCGCCAATTAGTTAATCATAGACATATTTTAGTTAATGGTCGTATAGTCGATATACCAAGTTATCGCTGCAAACCCCAAGATCTTATTACAGTGAAGGATGAACAAAAATCGAAAGATATGATTCAAAATTCTCTTGATTCATTCCCCCAGGAGAAATTGCCAAAACATTTGACTCTTCATCCATTCCAATATAAAGGATTGGTCAATCAAATAATAGATAGTAAATGGGTTGGTTTGCAAATAAATGAATTGCTAGTCGTAGAATATTATTCTCGTCAGACTTAAACCTAACTAAAAAAAGAGGGGTTGTTCGGACAATTTTGTCCCAATCACCCAACCCAAGTCATAAGTAAAGAAATCTAAAGTAAAGTAAGGGGTTGATCGGAGGCCCCATTGATATATCATAGAACGATATGGGTATTTTCATCCCTTGCCTAGTCTTTCCAGAGAAATTCGGGATAAAGAATCCATATCAAGGAAAGGTCGAACTCTTGGAATAAAGGTATCCGTTATTATGTGATTTGATACATTGTGGTCAGTCACATTGAGAATTTTGATGAAGGTACGGAAAGAGAGGGATTCGAACCCTCGGTAAACAAAAGCCTACATAGCAGTTCCAATGCTACGCCTTGAACCACTCGGCCATCTCTCCTACATAATGATTATGGCCCAGAAAGCGAGTGAATCGCGAGTCATTTCTATTAGATTAGATGTTGGATAGGTACAGTACGCCCTATTCATTCTAACTAGAAAAAACTCTAAAAAACTCTAAAAATAGAATAGAAACCTTTTAATCAAAACAAAAAAACATTATCTTTATACTCCCAAGGAAATGCTTTTTTGTTGTTTTTATGAAAAACTTTTTCATAAAAACAATACAATATAGATATATATCTATCAATAAAGATATATATCTATTCATGTCATGTTTGCGAAGATGGCCTTCCTCTCTTTTTCTGATATCTATACTGGCTTAAATCAAGGGATTGGAACAAATCGAACGGGCGGTCTATCTATCTTTTTTTTTTATGAGTTAAGTCCATTTTTATGTTATTTCGTACTCTACAATTACTTTTTTGTGGGATCGTTTTCTCCCGAGAGGTAATTAAAAGGAATTAAAAAGTGGATTGCTACCTATGCCTAGATCGCGGATAACTGGAAATTTTATTGATAAGACCTTTTCAATTGTAGCCAATATATTATTACGAATAATTCCGACAACTTCAGGAGAAAAAGAGGCATTTACCTATTACCGAGATGGTGTGATTTGATTTTTTTTTTATTGACCACTGTCAAGTCTTAAGAGAAAGGCACATTGGCCGGGATAAAAAGATTTGAAAGAGCTCTACGCTTGTTGAAGGTGAAGTTTCTAAAAAAACAATTCCTTCTGTCGTGTATCCTCTCGATTAATGCAGCCTCAAATGCTTCAATTGTCGATTAGAGCATTGAGCGAAAGGTTACGCCTATGGCTTGGGTTATGTATTTCCGATTAACCCTACTCCTACTTTATTAGTACCAATAGGCGGCATAAAGGAAGAAAAGAAGCACTACGCTTAGGAATCAACAAAACGAAACCTTTGTTAGAAATTATCCCTTTTCCTTATTGGCATCGGGACTAAGAAGAATGGTTGGGACAACGAATATCCATCTCATTCGTACTTTGGATACCCGTATAGCCATCGAAGACTGTTGAAGTGACTAATTTCTAGAAATTTAAGGGGCGTTGAGGACAAAGAAATTGTTGGAGTTAACTTAACATTTTTATCTAGTACCAACATGTTTGATGTTAAGACAAGACCTTTTGCCGGAAGGTTGGCTAGAAATTTCTTGTAAAAACACTAGTCCCATTCAGTTCATAATGAGAATATTTCACTCTTTTTTCCTTTTTGGTATTGGGCTAGTCTCATTATGCACATAAAGGAGGAGCCGTATGAGATGAAAATCTCATGTACGGTTCTGGAACGGAGATTCTTTGAATCGAATGACGACCGTAACGGATGTCTGCTCAATCCGAAGGAAATTACGCGGAAGCTTTACAGAATTATTATGAAGCTATGCGACTAGAAATTGATCCCTATGATCGAAGTTATATACTCTATAATATAGGCCTTATTCACACAAGTAATGGAGAACACACAAAAGCCTTGGAATATTATTTTCGGGCACTAGAGCGAAACCCCTTCTTACCACAAGCTTTTAATAATATGGCCGTGATCTGTCATTACGTGCGACTATCTCTACTATAGAAAGAACAGAAAGAGAAAAAAAATCTACTAGTAAAAAAAAGAGGCTTTCTACAAAACAAAAAAGAGGCTTTCTACATATGCATCGTCCAAAACAACGATTTTTATCAGCTGTAGAAAAGAAAGAAACTTCATAGAAATCAAAATATGAAGAAAGATGCCGCGATACTTTATTCTATGGATAAAGGATCTAATTGATAGAGGAAGCACCGTAAAGATCAATTAGCGAGATTTTTGGTCGATACAATAAGAACTGCTTACCTATGTCATAATATGAGACAAAAGTTCGGAATCCACTTATGTAACGGAGTTGGCCCCCTGAAAGATTAAGCAGCGGTGTAGCATCAGATCCCAAAGATAGTAAGTCTTTTCTTTCTTATGAGGGAAGGTCTTTTTCAAAAATTCTATAGAAATGGATATATGAAATCGAGATAGTTACCTTTCAAAAAATTCGAATGAAAATACAAAAATTTCGAATGATAGTAGAACGCCCATGCGTTATTCTGCTGAAGGTGGGAGAAAAGATAAAACAGATTATTAAGCAAATAAAAATTCAAGTTTGAAACTCATGTAATTAACTTCTTTTGATTAACTAAAAAAGGGGACATCAAAAGAGTTGACTGCTGAGCCGTATGAGGTAGGAAACCCTCAAGTACGGTTCTAAGGGAAGGAATTGACTGGCCTATTCCGACCGAGGAGAACAGGCCATTCAACAGGGAGATTCTGAAGTTGCGGAAGCTTGGTTCGATCAAGCCGCGGAGTATTGGAAACAAGCTATAGCACTTACTCCTGGAAATTATATTGAAGCGCAGAATTGGTTGAAGATCACAAGACATTTTGAATAAAATATTCGAATAAGATAAGAGCATTCCCTTTCTATTTCTTTATTTTTTTGCTAATTATAATTAATTCTTATAAATTATATATTATATATATTATTTTAATAATTATTATTATTAGAATATATATATATATATATTCTATATATATATAATTCCATTTTTTTATTGAATATTTTTCGATTTTCGAATATTCAATAAGTTTGATTATTTGTTAGATTTTGATATTGTTTATCATTCTATGATATTGCTTATCGTTTTATGATATTGCTTATCATTCTATGATATAGCTTATCATTTTATAATGTATATTTAGATAATGTAATGAATTTCGTCTAATTTATTGTTTTGTTTGTTGTCCCCATTAATCAAATAAAACGAATCATTTGTATGGGAAAACACAATTAAAGAATTTTATGAATTTCATTATACCCCTTCTAAGATTGTTCCGTTTGTCTGGTATTTCATACTGGTATTTCATAGGAAAAAAATGAAAATAAAAGGATACATAGATGCAGACAGTAGAAAGTAGAAAATAGAGATTTTCTTTCATTTTAGAGATTTTTTTCTCTTACTGTTATTAAAACGAATAAAAGGTGATACTATATGAATACCTAAATTTCAATACGGAGACGTATTTTAGTAATGAATAATGACTTCTCGTCTGATTTGGAATAGAGTAATTAGAATAGTAATATGTTCTATGTAAATGGCCCCATCTAGGAACTTTGAATTAAGATAGGAATACACTCGGTTGCACAAAAAAATTGTTTGTGCATCCATTCGAAGCTCGGAAAGGTCCGGTCTGTCCGTTGAGCGCCCTGTGGCTATGTCATTTGGAAAGGTCTGTCCATTGAGCGCCAGGGGGCTATGTCATAATATAAATCCGAACACTTGCCCCGGATTTCTTTCCAGATCATAGTTGCTATAGTGAATAACTAACGAAACTAGATAGATGGGAGATAGAAGAAAAAGAAACGATTTCTAAACATCTCTCATAGGTTCACTAATCACTTGACTGTTGCTGTTGGCGGGTCTCTTTGTATGTGTTGTCCGGAAAGAGGAGGACTCAATGATTATTCGTTCGCCGGAACCAGAAGTCAAAATTTTGGTAGATAGGGATCCCGTCAAAACTTCTTTCGAGGAATGGGCCAGACCCGGCCATT